AAAGATATTTAAGATGGCTTGTATGTTGTGACTTGGAATAAATGTTTCTCCGTAAAGGAAGGGAAGAGCTATTTTTTCATTGCAAATTTATTCCTATAGACCATCTAGGAACAAGAAGATTAAATTGGAAATATCGACAGATTCCCGCGTAGTCCAAAGAAATATGAAAATAATAATAAAAAAAAGATCCAATTTTATCTCTATCGAATTTTAATATCAGAATAGTGAATAGAATTATGGTGCAATGGGTTAGGTCCACTTACTTTTTCTTTTGTTGATTTCTAATCGATTTAATTGGAATAATGGAAAATAGGAAAGTAATGAAAATATTTTATTCAAGGAGACGACTTAATCCATATTTATTATAATTTATAATTCATTATAATAATATTAGCAAATTTATAACTATATTCTAAATTAACTCTAATTTATTAGTATGTTATCATTTCTATAATGATAAAAAATTATACGTATATTACATTATATAATTTGTTACTTTGATTTATTACAAATATCCACAATAACTTTATTCGTAATTCAAATACGAATACTAGCCTCAGATTTTTTTTATTTATGAAAAAACCAAAGCCCCTTATCGGATTTGAACCGATGACTTACGCCTTACCATGGCGTTACTCTACCACTGAGTTAAAAGGGCTCGTTTGATTCAATTCCTGAATAAATTCACTAGCCACTATGAGTTTAGTATATAGACTTATTATAATATATGTACATATAAGACTATATCTTATATTTATAGCGGTTCGTTCAGAAATGAAAAATTTGACTTGTCTGTTAAATTAAATAAAATTCTAGGGGAGGATATACTAGTGAATATAGTTAAAATAAAATGGTTTATTGATATTGGATTTGATAAATAGAAATGCAATGACAATGTATTTTTTTCGATCCTAATTGGAATTGACATGATAACGAAATTTATTTGATTGATACACGTACCTACTAATTTAACAGGGATCCAACATATCTCATTGAATGATTGATAAAGAAATTTGGCGCAGCCTCTGAACTAAATTATGAACTAAATTATTGGCGGAAAAAATCCTATAGAATCGTGAAAGATGGAAAGATCCTCCATCTCGAGTCATACCATCCCATTATATTGACAATTTTTAAAATTGTGCATACTATCAGCATAGTATCCTGGCGGTCGTTCAAGTATGATATGCCCCCATCGTCTAGTGGTCCAGGACATCTCTCTTTCAAGGAGGCAGCGGGGATTCGACTTCCCCTGGGGGTAGGGTACTACGAAAGGAAGTTGATCATGGATTATCAATAAGCCTGGAATTTATTCTTCCTGGGTCGATGCCCGAGCGGTTAATGGGGACGGACTGTAAATTCGTTGGCAATATGTCTACGCTGGTTCAAATCCAGCTCGGCCCAAAAATCCGCCGATCTACACACGAAATGGTATCATATAACCCATTTTGTGCTCTCCAGAAATGCCCGATCCCCAGCACTATTTATTTACTTTACTCTATTTTTCCAACAAATTAGGATCTTGATAATGATCTATATTCATATCAGGATCTGTAAGTGTAAAATACAATCGAAGGAAAGGGATAAAGAAAAAACCCTTTTCATTGAAAGAGTAATTATCCCATTTATTTGTCAATAACGAAAGGATTACTAGTAATCCAGGTCGGTCTCACTAAAGCGAAGCGCATACCCATATGATATTATATATATCACTCGCGGCTCTGTTACAACACGCCAATTTGAATCTAAATTCAAAATTGAAGGGGTTAGAATAAAATAATAAAAATATGTATACATAATACTTTATTTTATTATTGTATTTACTTGGGATTGTAGTTCAATTGGTCAGAGCACCGCCCTGTCAAGGCGGAAGCTGCGGGTTCGAGCCCCGTCAGTCCCGACGGATCCAATAAAAAAATATATAAACTCCGCTCTCTCTTTTTTGTGAAAGTAAGTCGAATTTCGTTTTTATCATCTTTCTTTTGTTTTCCGAGGAGATTAGATTCGCTCAGTAAAAAAAGAAGTTTCGAACTTAACTCTTTCCCCCCCTCCTTTTTTTTTATTTATCTTCTATTGTTTGTTGGGGGTTGTTTAGAATCAATGGTAAGTGTACGGGCGGTTCAATGATACTTCATCAGATGGTTGTACAAAAAGGGCAGTAGGTTATATAAAAGAAAGAATAAAAAAGAATGATAAATAAAAAAAAGTAAAATTATTGGTTGGATCAGGAAAAAAAATTGGAGTTCGGTATGGATAAAAGATTGTCCTATGTTATACTATTCAATTCTTGACGATGAGTTGATTTGATAGTGCAGATATTGTTATTCATGATATTGATCCGATTCGATATCATCGAGATGTAATTCATCCCATTGAATTTACAAGCGAAAGATTTATTATCTCTATGGGATTAACTCCCGAGTTATTGCGAATTAAATTAAAGAAAAACGAAACAATGAGATTATGGAAGTAAATATTCTCGCATTTATTGCTACTGCACTGTTTATTCTAGTTCCTACCGCTTTTTTACTTATAATATACGTAAAAACAGTCAGCCAAGGTGATTAATTTGAATTAAACTGGACTTTTTAGTTCTTATCAAGAATTGAAGAGACGAAAGGGATTCAAATTTCGCGTCTTAAATGAACTGGGCAGACTAGAATTCGCCGTATTCTATGAAATAAATACGATAGTATGGTAGAAAGATTCAGATATTTCTTTCTACCATACTATCTACTATTGTTATTGTAGTGTATATAAGGTGTATTGTAATCCGGATTAATTTAATAGAGATCAATCTATAATAGTATCGTCAGATTTCTATATATCGGTATATATATGTATATCAATTATATATTATATATAATGTATATAGTGCCTCCCACCAATTCGATTTCTTTGCTTTATGCACCTGTCTTATATTTCTATTTAATTTGTGTTGATTTCAATCAATTTGAACTAATTGAAAAGCGACTCGTACGATTCTAATTCCCAGATTGCTGATTATTTTCACTATGAATTCCGATCAAAAGAATCAAGGGCCTCTTTGATGGGTATAATAAAAGAAAATTAAAGTAATCTTTTTATTAGCATAGCATTCTGACGAAGAGGTCATTGATCGATCAGTTTCCAGATGATCTATGGAAACTCCTTCGAATTTCGAAAAAAAAAGGGGGGCTAAAGGATTAGTAAACCTCTTTTAACGTTTGAATAGTGCGTTCAATAAAAAGTGAGTTCAATAAAATAAGTACAACATAAATCAAATTTTCAAAATATTAAAACAAACGGGAAGTGCACAATATGCGACTCGCCCAAGACAAGACACTATTTTAGTCTGTGTAGTATCTCGTTAAAGAACTACTATGTCTGTGTTGTTTCCGATAGAAAATGTGTATCTACGTAACTGTAATGTAATAACAGAACTATTTTATTTTTGAATAATAAAAAAGGAACCAAAAAAGTAAAATAAAAAAAGTTCAACTCTTCCTCACGGTCCATATCTAATTTTAGTAAGAGTCGGTTCATCGAAATAGAAAATTGATCAAGAATTAAGTTGGAATAAATTTACTACCATTTGTATTTCTTTTACTTTGTATTCTTTTTACTTTCGAAATACAAACACGTAAATAATTGAAATATTTGTTTGATTGAAAGAATATTCTTCGTATATATTATTCATAAACTATATTACTACACTAAAACCCAAGAAAATTTTGAAATGCAGATATTTTTTTATTTCTATTTCAATTTAAAAATTGAATTTTAAATTGAAATAGTGTTGAAAGAGTGAAATTTCAACTAAAAAAAGCTTTTCAGACCTGAACGATTCATAAAAAATTTGATACAGTTTAATTCCTACAACTCAATTACAATTAGTAATACTTCTAGAGTCCACTTCTTCCCCATACTACGAGTGAAAGAGAAAATGTAAAGACTACCATTAAAGCAGCCCAAGCGAGATTTACTATATCCATGTGAATTATGTCCCCTATCTCTATGACGAAATTCTTGAATTATTGTTCACTAATAAATAATAGTGGAATCACTGGCGCAGAGTCAAAAATTCTAACCTAAGATCGTTGATGAAACAATCCAATAAATCCAACTTTAACTTATTAACTTAACTTATAAGGAGTCTTATAAGAATTCTAGTATAATCAGAAAAGATTAAGCACAAGAAAAATATGCGGAGACCCCCTTGGAAGTATCAAAGAAATGCTACTAATATATAGTATGTAGAAATAAGAAAAATAGATTCTTTTTTTGTTGCCCTTCATTAAGTTAAATAAAAAGTATAAAAAAAAAAAAAAAGAATAAAAAAAATAGAATATAATATATAGAATATAAGGTAGATCACTACCTAGCCCATACCCTATTTCTTTCCCATTTTCTTTTGATCTAATCCTTAACTTAACGTCTCCTTATTGTCTCTATGAAAGACGCCCTATTATGTTTTTGACTAGAGGTTAACGAAAAAAGAAAACAGGTATATACTAAGTAAAAGCCAATTACTCAGTCAATCGAATTAATATTGATTGCGGAGTACGCAAAGACTTTGATGAATATGTATACAAAGTCTCTTATGGCCTTTCCGCAACTAAAATAAAAACGGAATTCGATTTCCGTCCTGCTATCCAATCGAATTCCAAACTCGGCTCGTAGACACTCCATTAGTAATGGAAGGACTCTCAAGATTTATAAGTTTCCTCCGTTGGCTTCCGCCGGAAAAATTTTTCAAATTATAGCAGCAAAATAGAAGGGAGTATCTCAATTCTTTTGGTGATTAGGCGACACCCGGATTTGAACTGGGGAAAAAGGATTTGCAGTCCCCCGCCTTACCGCTCGGCCATGCCGCCAAAACGATACCAAATCAAAATCTATGAAAAAAAATCCCCCTTTGTCTTCTTATTTATTGTACTTGTATTTTATTTTGAATCTTAATCCCGTTTTTCTTTTAACTACTTTTCTAAAAGAAAGATTTCTTTTTGTTTGGCTTGGAT